GAAAAAGCAATATTTCTTGAAAAATAGAATAAAAAACCTTTCATTATTCATTAGAAGTTGGAAAAATCTCTATGAAAAATGAAAAGAAAAAGGAATAGAATCTACACATTGATTTTCTCACAATTTGTTTTTTGAACCGTATGCGTCAAAAGGTGCATGTACGGTTCCTAAGGGATACAATTTTACCCTAATCAACCGACTTTATCGAGAAAGATTACTTTTTTTAGGCCAAGAGGTCGATAGCGAGATATCGAATCAACTTATTGGTCTTATGGTATATCTTAGTATCGAGGATGATACCAAGGATTTGTATTTGTTTATAAATTCTCCTGGCGGATGGGTAATACCCGGAGTAGCTATTTATGATACTATGCAATTTGTGCGACCAGATGTACATACAATATGCATGGGGTTGGCTGCTTCAATGGGATCTTTTATCCTGGTCGGAGGAGAAATTACCAAACGTTTAGCATTCCCTCACGCTCGGCGCCAATGAGTTTTTTATTTGAGAGAAAAAAAAGAAAACTATGCCTTCACCATATGAAATATTAATATTAAGTAATAATAGCATGGCACTTTGAATTCGATATGATAAATGAGAAAATTTTCTCTCTTTTTTCAAAACATTAGATTATGTATCGAAAGAGTAGTATGAGATGAAGAGTATTCCGATTATTTTTTATCCGGAGCCCTTTTCAGCGTCACAAACTTTTCTTCATACCAAAACAAAAAACTCTTAACAATACTTATGTTTGAAAGAGTACAAAAAAGAAAGAATTTCTTCCTTTTTTCGGATCAAAAAAAGAAACTTTGGGATTGCTGAATTACAGACGAAATATAAATATGTAACGCAACGGAGCCATCGTAGTATTTTTGAACTCCTCTGAAAAGAAGGGTGGTAATTGGATCATTTACTGATTTGGATCTGATCAATCCTATTTTTCTCTTTCTTCGACGGAAAATAAAAGTAAATTACATTATAGAGCCGTATGCAATGCGCAAAAGATGCACGTACGGTTGTTCAATTCTATCTTTTTTGTTATTTTGCTAGTATATATTTTTTATCTTCGCCTCTATCATGTGAGATAGAAGAACCCCTTTTAGGGTATATCATCAGGGTAATGATTCATCAACCTGCTAGCTCTTTTTACGAGGCACAAACAGGAGAATTTATCCTGGAAGCGGAAGAATTATTGAAATTGCGCGAAACCCTCACAAGGGTTTATGTACAAAGAACAGGCAAACCCTTATGGGTTGTATCCGAAGATATGGAAAGAGATGTTTTTATGTCAGCAACAGAAGCCCAAGCTCATGGAATTGTTGATCTTGTAGCGGTCGAATAAAACGAATAAAAATAGTTAACCCTTTGCTTTGATATTTTATCTTGTTACAGGGATGGGTTTAATATTCTATTAACTTCGATTAAGTAGAAATTTTTCATAATCATTTGGTTAGGATTGATCTAAACCAGCCCATTATGTATATGATTCAGCATGCCAACTATTAAACAACTTATTAGAAACACAAGACAGCCAATCCGAAATGTCACGAAATCCCCCGCGCTTCGGGGATGTCCTCAGCGCCGAGGAACATGTACTAGGGTGTATGTGTGACTCGTTCAGATTATGAACTGGAGCAAAAGCAAGTGATAGGAAAGAATTTTTCCAGTATCAATGATCAGTACCAGTGAATAGGATAAAATAAAATGGAAGAACTCTTGTTACTATCGAAAATGAAAAAAACCTATTCATCTATTGTGTATGAAATTTATGGTTTCTATTGGTGTAAATCCGATTTAAGATGAAAAAAAATTTCCCATTGGTAGCGAACGTTATCTATTAAGCGGGAAATCTTATTTTTAGAGCAAATAAATTATGCTCCCATTCTTTGAAGAACGGACTAACAGGGTCAGCTATCCAGCTAACCTTCCAAATTAAATACCGTTACTGTATAGGTGGATCTCATTGTGAAAGACCTATTACTGGATAATTTATGGGTAGAGCCGACAAGTTTGAACTATACAAGTTATCAATAACATTCAGTAAATGAAGTAAAGGGCTCCGGTGTATAGAGAGGACCTCACCGTTTAAGAAGTAACCATAGAAACGAAGGAACCCACTATTTCTTTATTCATCTATATTTTAAATTTCTTTTGAATTTACATTTTTTTAATAAGAAATTGTATTAAATTAATATATATAATTTAATAATAAAAAATAAAAAATTGTGGTTGGGAAGGTTATAGTAGCAAAAGCCATTGGAATTTTTATTTTATACATTGGAAAAATCCGTTTTGGTATTAATAGAAAGGATAAAAGAATAACTCAAAAAAAGAGAATCCATTAGTAATTTAGTTATTCTAGTTATTCATCAAAGTTTCATTTATTCAATGACTAGGGTTAAACGAGGATATATAGCTCGTAGGCGTAGAACAAAAATTCGTTTATTTGGATCAAGCTTTCGAGGGGCTCATTCAAGACTTACTCGAACTATTGCTCAACAGAAAATAAGAGCTTTAGTTTCGGCTCATCGGGATAGAGGTAGGCAAAAGAGAGATTTTCGTCGTTTGTGGATCACTCGAATAAACGCAGTAATCCGCGAAAATGGGGTATACTATAATTATAGTAAATTTTTACATGATCTGCGCAAGAGACGGTTGCTTCTTAATCGTAAAATACTTGCACAAATAGCTATATTAAATAGGAATTGTCTTTTTATGATTTCCAATGAGATCATAAAAAAAAAAGATTGGAAAAAATCCCCCGAAACGGTTTAAATGAAGTTCCCCGGAGTTTATGCTCCGGGAGGATAGAGTAGAAATTAGTCTGATAAAATACGATAAATAAAAAAAAATAAAAAAAAATCAACAACAACAAATCAAAATAAAAAAAAAAATTTCCCGATTTTTATTATCTTACGACATGACAATCAAACCTAGATTTTTTTAGAACAAAACACCAATCCGTGTTTGAGTTCAGATTATAATTTTGATTAAAAATTGTAATTAAATTACAATTAAATAAAGAGTAAGCCTTTTCTTTTTTTTTCTATTTATTATATATACATTTAATATTTATTTTTGGCTCTAAAACTAGCAGTTTTAGCAGTAGACTCGATTCTTTCAAATTGTTTCTCATTATTAAGAAAAGGTAACAAAGATAAAATACGAGCTTGTTTTATAGCAATAGTAATTAATCGTTGTTGTTTCAAGGTTAATCGATTCACTCGCCTAGATAATATTTTTCCCTGTTCACTAATAAATCGGCTAATTAAACTCATGTTTCTATAATCAATTCGATCCCCAGATTGGATCGAGGGCAAACGCCTACGAAAAGATCGCTTGGATTTAATAAAGGGTCGCTTGGATTTATCCATAGTTTGTTTAGTTTATTCTTTAAACCGAAAATCCTATTTCGGCCGAACCTTAAAAAAATTCGAATTAAGAAATAGGATTTGGTTTGTTTATTTCGTTATTTATATTATAAATTTATATTATAATATAAATAACGAAATAATGAAAATCGTTTTGCCTACTTCCTTGAAAGTATGATAGACAGACGTTTGGTTGGATCTATTTCTTTATCTCTCCGTGAATTGTATGTTTGTAACAATAGGAACAAAATTTTCTCAACTCCAACCGACTAGGCGTATTGTGTCGATTCTTTTGAGTAATATATCTGGAAATGCCCCTTGATCCCTTATTAACATTCTTTCGAACACAACTGGTACATTCCAAAATTACTTTTACTCGGGCATCTTTACCCTTAGCCATCAACCTAACCTCCTTTTTATTTTTGATTCAGGCAACTTTTTTGATTTTCGACCCGAAGTGAAGAAGAAAGAAAAAGAAAAAAAAAAAGAAGTTGATAACTCGAAATACAATTAAAAAGATTTCGTTGCAATCCATAGGATAATAGTAATTATAGTGAATAAATTAATAAATAAGACGTAATTAAACAGTTTTTAACTCTATTTTTAATCACAATATTTCATTTAAGTATCTTGTAGGATACTCTTACCCTAGATTCACATTTTAATTTCCGTTCTAACTTTTTTTTTAGAAATTTTTATTCGAATCTGAGCACAAGTTTTGATGAGGTTGAATCTACTTTTCTTCTTTCTCTCCTATTTATTCTAATCTAATATATTCTTTGAATATTTTTGTTTTTCAAATAAAAAGAGAAAGAAGAAAAAAAGGGGGGGATTAGTCACAGATAGTTGATTCTATTTATAATATTCGTTACCCCCTTTCTATGTCAATAACTAGAAAGAAAAAAAAGGAAATGTCAACGCGTCTGGGAAAAAACGATTGATTTCTATTAATAAACCAGCTAAAGATGCAAACCATAGCGTGCTTAGTACCGGCGCCACGGAAAGATATGTTTTAAAATCTCGCATTGAAAATTCTCCTTCGTTAATTTCTTTATCTTTAATTTAACTATATACTTTTATTTATATATACTTTTATTTATATATATTAAAGTACTACATATTTAATCTACGATCAAATGCATATATAGTTAAAAATTTAAACTAAAAATTAAAACTACTTGTGTTTGTACACGAAATACGGAAGCTAAGTCAAATTAAAACGTACATTAGTCCTGTAGATAAGATCTTTTTTTTTTTTTAGAAAAAGAATAGTATACCCCTTCCTAATAAATATTCCCGAAAGTCTTTTTTTTTTACTTTACGCTTTACGACAGGTTTGCCTTTCATATATATCCCAATACTTTTTTTATACCTTATAAGAAACCAAAAGAAGAAATGACAAGATATATTATGTATATAGAAAATAAAGATGTGGAAAACACGACAGGGATTCTTTACAATTACACTATAAAAACCAATTGAAAGGGATGTAGCGCAGCTTGGTAGCGCGTTTGTTTTGGGTACAAAATGTCACGGGTTCAAATCCTGTCATCCCTACCTAATTACTTTTCCTCTGAGAAGTAAGGAGGAATTAATTGAAATCGATTAAAAACAGAATCTCGCTTTTT